ATTGGGTCTATTTACATTATCTATAGGGTAAGAATTCTATAAGTAAAAATTTAGTATTTGTTGGGGTGTTTTAGGCTGATTGTTTTCTACTTATAGAGTTGGTGTGAAGAATATTTGAGGAAATTTTATAATCTAATAGGGAAAAATCGTGTTGGGGTTTATGGTGTGTGTGTAGGGAAATTATGTTGAATTTATTATACCCTATAGAAGAATTACACGTTTATGTTGTATTTAGTTTAGAGTATTAAATATGCGTATATAGCACATGCAGAGTGTGCATATATGCTTCTATGTCCTGCGACCATTGACTGAAATGAGTGCCTAGTAAGTTTCATGTGGGGGTAGCATCGCAATATAAGTTCAGCTACAAGTTAATTGACTGAACGAGGCCTCTACGGCCATAGCTGAGTCATAGCATCTTAAAATAAAAAAAATACCAAATGTATGACACCACAGTTATGTGTGAGCATGGGCTGATTAGTAATTAATCCATCGAGATGTCTTATTTAAGGGGAAAGAGTGGGCGGTTTTAGGTGAGATGGCCCTGAAGAAAGAACCAGATGCCTGATAAAATACATGGTTAGTCACCCCCAAGTTAAATGGGCCCGGAGCGAGGTTAATGTATCCGTTTCACAAGGGTTGCTGATTTCACGTGAGATGGTAGTCGAGAGATAACCTGGCCATTGGTGGGCTTGAGTTTATGCCTTTGTGTTATGTTTATGGGTAATATGATTTGTTTGTATTATGTCATACGGGATAGGAGTATGTACTTTGTAAGGTAAAGCATTTATTGTGTTGATGGGTAGTTGTGTTTAGAAATCACTTGGATATGCATTAGGTTACGTTTATGTACTGTGAGCTTTAATTATATGTACTTGTTGGTATGCATGGGGACATGAGGTTTATGCACGAATACATAGGGGTGGGCTGGCAATTTAACTATAGAAAGTTTACTTCTCTTTGTTTGCGATTAGTGCTGGAATTTGGCTTTAAAATTTTCGTTCTTATAGATTGGTAGATCAAGGAATAGTTTATAAAAGAATACCAGCTTTGGGTGTTGGTGGCGGGGCTAGTGCTTCTTCCTTGAGTGTCTTAGGAAAAGTTTAAGGTTTTCGTTTTTGGTTTACAAGACCAATGTAATTTTTATACTACTAAGACTCTTCATTTGAGCATGTTGTTTTCTATAATGCTTGCTAGTGGTATAATAATTAGGATTAGAAAGAAATAAAGGACTGAGGCTACTTGTCCGATGATAATGAATGGGTGTTCTACAGGCTGTCCTCCAATTCATGTTAGAGTAAGTAGGTCGGCTGCTAAAAGTCAGAATAGGCATTGGCTTAGGGGCCGGAATATCATGCTTCGTTGTTTTGAGGTATGGAGTAGTGGTAATAGAGCTAGTACTAGGATTGATAAGACTAGGGCTAAAACCCCGCCTAGTTTGTTAGGAATTGATCGTAAAATTGCATATGCAAATAGGAAATATCATTCTGGTTTGATATGTGGTGGTGTATTTAGTGGGTTGGCTGGGGTGTAGTTATCTGGGTCTCCTAATAGATCTGGTGAAAATAGGACGAGTAGGGAGATAATTAGAATGAGGATTAGTGCTCCTAAAATGTCTTTAATAGTATAATAAGGGTGGAACGGGATTTTATCAGTGTCGGATGATAATCCTGATGGGTTGTTAGATCCTGTTTCGTGAAGGAATAGTAAGTGTACGCCTGCTAGAGCTGCGATAATAAATGGCAGGATAAAGTGGAAAGCGAAGAATCGGGTGAGTGTTGCTTTGTCTACTGAGAAGCCACCTCAGATCCATTCTACAAGATCAGTTCCGATGTAAGGGATGGCTGACAGTAAATTTGTAATTACTGTTGCACCTCAAAAGGATATTTGACCCCATGGTAAGACGTACCCTATGAATGCGGTGGCTATAACGGCAAATAATAACAGGACGCCGATATTTCATGTCTCTGTAAATATATATGATCCATAGTACAGTCCTCGTCCCACGTGTATAAATAAGCAAATAAAAAATATTGAAGCTCCGTTTGCGTGTAGATATCGAATCAGTCATCCGTAGTTTACATCTCGGCAAATATGGGTTACTGATGAGAAGGCTGTTATGGTATCTGATGTGTAATGTATTGCAAGGAATATGCCTGTAATAATTTGTAGCACTAGGCAAATTCCTAGTAGGGAACCGAAGTTTCATCATGATGAAATGTTTGATGGTGCTGGTAAATCAATAAAAGAGTTGTTGATAATTTTTATAAGGGGATGGGTTTTTCGTATATTTGTCATTAGTATTCTTGTAGTTGAATAACAACGATGATTTTTCATGTCATTAGTCATGGTTAGATTCCATGTGGGAATAATGATAACATATATTGCGTTTATTTTAAGTACTATTTTGGTTGTTAGCTTTGTTGGTTTTTCTTCAAAGCCTTCACCTATTTATGGTGGTTTGGGTTTAATTGTTAGCGGTGGGGTTGGATGTGGTATTGTTTTAAATTATGGTGGGTCGTTCTTGGGGTTAATAGTATTTTTGATTTATCTTGGTGGCATGTTAGTGGTGTTTGGTTATACTACAGCTATGGCCATAGAAGAATACCCAGAGGTATGAGTTTCTAATAAGACTGTTCTTGGTTTATTTATATTGGGCTTGTTAGCTGAGCTTTTATTTATGGTATATTGTATCTATGATGAAAAGTTAGAGATTATTTTAAATTTTAATGGTCAAGGGGATTGAGTTATTTATGATACTGGGGACTCAGGATTTTTTAGTGAGGAAGCTATGGGTATTGCGGGCTTGTACAGCTATGGGACTTGATTAGTAATTGTTTCAGGGTGATCGATGTTGATTGGTATTTTGGTTATTATAGAGATTACGCGTGGAAATTAAAGATCAGCACGCTTAGTGTAATGGTAATTAGGAATGATAAGAAATATAGTTTTACAAGTCCTTTTTGGTTTGAGACAATGACTGAGGCTTTTATTTGGGAGTATGAAATAGGTTTTGGTAAGATGTTTTCTATTCAGGTTAAGTCTATTAATATTGAGGCTGCTTTTTGGCTTGTGTTGAGTGTTATTTTGGGGATCAGGCGGTGTATGATGATTGTAAAATATCCTAATTGGTTGGAGAAGTTGTATATTTTTGTTGGGTGTGGGAGTTTTAAGTAGCATGTCATTATGTTCAATTCTAATGCTAGGGTAAATCCCAAGATTGTTACTGCTAGGGCTGTCATTTTGATGTATGGTGGTATAGTTATGTGTTGGGTTGATATAGGAATTAGGTTGTTTGAAATTAGAAAGCCGGCGAAAATGCTTCCTAGTAGCAGTCGTTTAATTGGATTTATAAGTAGTGTATTATTCTCATTAATTAGGATTATTGATGGAAAGCGTGGTTGCCCTAATAGTACGAAGAAAATAATTCGTGTGCTGTACACTGCTGTTAGAGATGTTGCAATGAGGGTAGTAAGGAGGGCTCAGGCGTTGGTGTACGATGTGTTAACTGCTTCGATGATAAGGTCTTTGGAGTAAAAGCCTGTTAGGAATGGTATTCCTGTTAATGCTAGGCTTCCTGTAATTAGGGCTGTTGTTGTGAATGGTATGAGTTTAAACAGCCCTCCTATTTTTCGAATATCTTGTTCATCGTTTAGGTTATGAATGATAGATCCGGAGCATAAAAATAGTATAGCTTTGAAAAATGCATGTGTGCAGATGTGAAGGAATGCTAAATAGGGTTGATTAATTCCAATTGTGACTATTATTAAACCTAGTTGGCTGGAGGTTGAAAATGCGATAATCTTTTTAATGTCGTTTTGTGTTAATGCGCAGATTGCTGTAAATAGTGTGGTAGTTGCTCCTAAGCATAGAATTAGTGTCTGGATAGTTGTGTTGCTTTCTATAAGAGGATGAAATCGGATAAGTAGAAACACCCCTGCTACAACTATAGTGCTTGAGTGGAGTAGGGCTGAAACTGGGGTTGGGCCTTCTATGGCTGAAGGGAGTCATGGGTGTAGGCCAAATTGGGCTGATTTTCCAGTGGCGGCTAAAAGTAGGCCTAATAAAGGCAGGGTGTTTTGTTCTGTGTTGGTGATAAATATTTGTTGTAGTTCTCAGGAGTTTGAGTTGAATAGAAATCATGCTATAGATAAGATAAAGCCAATATCACCAATACGGTTATATAAGATTGCTTGTAAGGCTGCTGTGTTGGCGTCAGTTCGTCCGTATCATCATCCAATTAGTAGAAAAGATATGATTCCTACTCCTTCTCATCCAATAAAAAGTTGAAATAAGTTATTTGCTGTAACTAAAATTATTATGGTGATTAAAAATGTTAATAAGTATTTAAAGAATCGGTTGATGTCAGGATCAGAGTGTATATATCATATTGAAAATTCTATGATAGATCATGTACCAAATAGTGCTACTGGTACAAATGTGATGGAGAAATAGTCTAATTTTAGGCTGATAGATAGTTTTATTGAGTTAATAGTTACTCAATGTCAGCTAGAAATTATTGCTTCTTGTCCGGATATTACAAATAATATGGCTGGGATTATGCTGACTGTGAAAGCGTATGAAATAGTAGTTTTTACGTAGTGAGGGAATGAGTTTTTTTTATAGTTGTTAGATAGAGTAAATAGAATCGGTAGTATAAGGATAATCAAAGATAGTAGAATGGAGGTCGTTAGTAAGTTAATTACTTTTATTTGGAGTTGCACCAAATTTTTGGTTCCTAAGACCAATGGATTACTTCTATCCTATAAAAGTCTATGAGAAAGCTATGTGTTTAGACATAGGAGCATGAATTAGCAGTTCTTGCCTCGTCTCTCTCGGTAAATAAGAAGATTGAACCTTCTATCTTTAGATTCACAATCTAATGTTTTGGTTAAACTATATTTACAGTATATGGTTCCGAGGATGATTTTTGGGTTAAGTGACAGGAGAAGTAGAGGAATTATGTGGAGTGTTATTAGGGCATGTTCTCGTGTAAATGATGGGTTTAAATTTATAATATGGTGTGTGTGTTTACCTCGTTGTGTCTGGATAAGTATATATAGTGTATATAGAGCTGTAATAGTCATGTTTACTCCTATTATAATTATGGTTATGTTTGACCATGAAAAAGAAGATAATATTACGAGTAATTCTCCAATTAAGTTAATTGTAGGTGGTAAGGCTAGGTTAGTTAGGCTTGCTAATAGTCATCAGGCGGCTATTAGTGGTAGTAGAGTTTGTAGTCCTCGAGCTAGGATTATAGTGCGGCTGTGAGTTCGTTCGTAATTTGAGTTGGCTAGGCAGAATAATATTGATGAGGTGAGGCCGTGGGAGACTATTAAGGCTGTAGCGCCTATATAACTTCAGGGTGTTTGAATTATGACGGCCACAATTACTAAAGCTATGTGACTGACTGAAGAGTAGGCAATTAGGGATTTTAAGTCTGTTTGACGTAGGCAGATAGAACTTGTTATGATTATTCCTCATAGCGATAGAATTAAAAATGGATACGCTATATAATTTATGTGGGGGGATAGGATAACTGAGATCCGTATCATACCATAGCCCCCTAGTTTTAATAGGATTGCTGCAAGTACTATTGATCCGGCAATAGGAGCTTCTACGTGTGCCTTTGGCAGTCATAAGTGAAGTCCGTAAAGTGGTATTTTTACTATAAATGCTATTATGCAGGCTAGTCATAATATTGATGATGATCAGTTATTTGGCAGTGTAGTATGTGTTAGTTGTAGTGTTAAAAAGTTTAATGATCCTTCGTAGTTTTGCAGGTATGTTAGTGCTACTAAGAGTGGCAAGGAGCCTACGAGCGTGTAAAATAAAAAGTAAGTGCCGGCATTTAAGCGCTCAGTTTGATTACCCCATCGGGTAATGATAATTAAGGTTGGCACTAGTGTAGTTTCAAATAAGATGTAGAAAAGTACTAGTTCTGTTGCTGAAAATGTTATGATTAGGAATACTTGAAGTACACCTAATATTGAGATATAAAGTTTCTTTCGATTTAAGCTTTCATTAGATAGGTGATGTTGGCTTGCTATAAGTATTAGTGGAAGAAGTCATGTTGTTAATATTAAAAGTGGTGTGGACAGGGAGTCCGAAAAGAATGTTAAGGAGAAGCTTATGTTATTATCTGAGAGTTGATTTAGACATGAAAAACTTGACAGGCTAATTAGTAGGCTGTATATTGTGGTATTGATTCAGATTATATTACTTTTTGATAATCAGACCAGTGGCAGCAGTGTGACTGTTGAAAGAATAATCTTTAGCATTGTAATAAGTTTAGATTCTGTACATAGTCTACGCCATATGTGTTTGATACTATAACTAGAAGGGATAGTCCTACAGCAGCCTCACAGGCAGCAAATACTAATATGATGATTGGGGCTATACTTGCTAGTGTAAAGTGAAAATTTAGAATTAAAATTGTTCCAAGAATAAATAGTGACAGTATTATTCCCTCTAGACATAGTAAAGAAGATATAAGATGTGATCGAAATATTAGTAAACCTAGGAAGGAGACTGAAAATGCGATTATAATATTTACATATACCAGGGACATTTGATAATTGTGGGTTAGACCACAGTCTAATGAGTCGAAATCATTAATTTTATCTAAACTAATTATCAATTCTGCTCATTCCAGGCCCTTTTGAGTTCATTCATAGGCTAGGCCTAGTGCTAATAGAAGTAGCAGTATAGTAGCTGTTGTTAGTACTGTAATAACGCTATTTGTTTGTGAGGCTCATGGCAGAGGTAGTAGTAGTGCAATTTCTAGATCAAATAGTAAAAATGTAATAGCTACTAGAAAAAATTTTATTGAGAATGGGATTCGGGCGGATCCTATTGGGTCAAATCCGCATTCGTAGGGGCTTGATTTTTCTGCATATGTATTTAATTGGGGGAGTCAAAATGCGATTAACACTAGGACTGATGATAGTAAAGTATTAGTAATGATTGCTAATAGTAAGTTGATTATTCTTCCTCGGATTATACCAGGACTGATTGATTGGAAGTCAATTGTACTTATTATACTAGAAGAATAAGATCCTCATCAGTAGATAGAGACATACAGGAATAGTCACACTACGTCTACAAAGTGTCAGTATCAAGCTGCTGCTTCAAATCCAAAGTGGTGTTTTGATGTAAAGTGAAATTTAAGTTGGCGGATAAAGCATACTGTCAGGAAGGAAGTCCCAATAACTACATGGAGCCCGTGGAAGCCTGTTGCTATAAAGAATGTTGATCCATACACACCATCTGCAATGGTGAATGGAGCTTCGTAGTACTCTATTGCTTGTAATACTGTGAAGTAGATTCCCAGGGCAATTGTGATGAAAAGGGCCTGGATTATGGGTTTTCGATCTCCTTCTATCAGGCTGTGATGTGCTCAAGTAATTGAGACTCCGGAGGCCAGTAGAACAGAGGTATTAAGGAGTGGAACTTCTAGTGGATTTAGTGGATGGATTCCTGCTGGTGGCCAGTATCCTCCTAATTCATGAGTAGGGGCTAAACTGGAGTGGTAAAATGCTCAGAAGAATCCGGCGAAGAAAAATACCTCTGAGATAATAAATAGGATTATACCATATCGTAATCCTTTTTGTACGACAGGGGTATGGTGGCCTTGGAAGGTACTCTCTCGTACAATGTCTCGTCATCATTGATATATAGTTAATAAGTTGCCTAGAAGTCCTATACATAGCAGGACTAATGAGTTAAAGTGAAATCATATTACTAGACCAGATGTTAATAGTAGGGCGGATAGTGCTCCTGTGAGTGGTCATGGGCTTGGGTTTACTATGTGGTATGCATGTGTTTGGTGTGTCATTAGGTATTGTCATGTAGGTAGAGGCTAACTAGTAGGGTAAATACGTAAGCTTGGATTAGTGCTACTGCGAATTCTAGGATGGTCAATAGGATTAAAATGATGAAAGTAATTATGGCTGTTGTAGTGCTAATACTTATTAGAGCAAGAGTTGCTCCTCCGATCAGGTGGATTAGTAGGTGGCCTGCTGTAATGTTTGCAGTAAGTCGCACGGCAAGTGCCATGGGTTGAATAAATAGGCTAATAGTTTCGATAATAATTAATATAGGAATAAGTGGGAGTGGGGTACCTTGTGGTAAAAAGTGTGCTAGGGATGTTTTTGTCTTATGTCGAAAGCCTAGTATTACAGTTCCTGCCCACAGTGGAATTGCCATTCCTAGATTTATTGATAGTTGTGTTGTTGGTGTGAAGGAGTGTGGAAGAAGTCCTAGTAGGTTTGTTGATCCAATGAATAGGATTAGAGATATTAATATTAGAGTTCATGTTTGACCTTTTATGTTGTGGATAGACATCATTTGTTTAGAAATTAGTTTAATTAATCATTGTTGAATTGAGATTAGACGATTATTGATAAGTCGGTTTGGGGATGGGAAGAATATACTGGGGAATATAATAATTAATATAACGATGGGTAGCCCTATTAAAGTAGGGGTAGTGAAAGAGGAGAATAAATTTTCGTTCATTTTGTCTCTCAAGGGTTTTCATGTTTTAGTGATTTTATTGTTTTAGCTTCTGGTGTTAAGTAAAATATGTGTTTGGAAATTTTAAGTTGAAATAGGATAAATAATGTTATGATCGTTCCTAAAATTGTGGTAAATCATGTTGATGTATCTAGTTGTGGCATACCATTAAGGAGAGGTCAAGCTCTCAATCTTTAACTTAAAAGGTTAATGCTTATTTAGCTTCTTAATGTTATAACATAGATGATGATCATTTTTCAAAGCATTTTAGTGGTACTATTTCAAGAACAATCGGTATAAAGCTGTGATTTGACCCACAAATTTCTGAACATTGACCGTAGTAGAGTCCAGGTCGGGTAGATAATAGGGTTGTTTGATTTAGTCGTCCTGGAATAGCATCTGTCTTTAGTCCTAGAGAAGGAACTGCTCATGAGTGTAAAACATCTTCTGATGAGATTAATATTCGAATTGTCATTTCTATCGGCAAAACAACTCGATTGTCTACTTCTAGTAATCGCAGTCCTCCTGGCTTTAGATCTGTGGTTGGTACTATATAGGAGTCAAAAGTTAGCTCTTCATAATCTGTATATTCGTAACTTCAGTATCATTGATGACCTATTGTTTTTACTGTCAAAGACGGGTTGTTAATTTCATCTATTATGTAAAGAATTCGTAGAGAAGGCAAAGCAATTATAATTAGAATTATAGCAGGTAAGATTGTCCAAATGGTTTCTACTTCTTGTGCATCTATTGTACTTGTGTGTGTTAATTTGGTTGTAAGCATTAGTGAAATAATATAAAGCACTAACGAGCTAATAAGAAAAGCAATTATAAGTGCGTGATCATGAAAATGTAATAGTTCTTCTATAATAGGTGATGTTGCGTCTTGAAAGCCAAGTTGAAACGGATATGCCATAGAGATATAAAGGGTTTTCACCTATAATACAACTTTGACAAAGTTATGTAATATTTTTACTAATACCTCATTTGATATTCAATTTATTTATAGAGAAAGACATAGTGGCTATGAGGTTGGCTTGAAACCAATTTTTGGGGGTTCGAATCCTTCCTTTCTTATTGCTTTGAGTTTACGTATGTTGGTTCTTCAAACGTGTGATAGGGTGGGGGACATCCATATAATCATTCAATATTTGTGGATGTAAGTTCTACTGTAGCTACTTCTCGTTTTGAAGCGAAGGCCTCTCAAATAATAAACACCATTAGTATTACAGCTGTAAGTGAAATGAATGACCCTATTGAAGACACGGTATTTCATGTAGTGTAAGCGTCTGGGTAGTCTGAGTATCGGCGTGGCATTCCCGATAGGCCTAAAAAGTGTTGTGGGAAAAATGTTATATTTACGCCTACAAATATAATAGCGAAGTGAATTTTTGCTCAGGTTTGATTAAGAGTGTAGCCAGAAAATAGTGGAAATCAGTGTACAAAGCCGGCCAGGATTGCAAATACGGCTCCTATGGACAGTACGTAGTGAAAATGTGCTACTACATAGTATGTGTCATGGAGGACAATATCTAGGGATGAGTTAGCTAATACAATTCCTGTTAGGCCTCCTACTGTGAATAAAAAGATAAATCCAAGGGCTCATAGTATTGCTGGGGATCATTTAATGTTACCTCCATGTAATGTTGCTAATCAGCTGAATACTTTAACCCCTGTTGGGATGGCGATGATCATGGTTGCAGAAGTGAAATAGGCTCGTGTATCTACATCTAGGCCAACTGTAAACATGTGATGAGCTCAAACAATGAATCCTAAGAACCCAATAGATATTATAGCTCATACTATACCCATATATCCGAAAGGTTCTTTTTTTCCTGAGTAGTACGTAACGATGTGTGAAATGATTCCAAATCCTGGGAGGATTAAAATATATACTTCAGGGTGTCCAAAGAATCAAAATAAGTGTTGGTATAAAATAGGGTCTCCTCCTCCAGCAGGGTCAAAAAAAGTAGTATTTAGATTTCGGTCTGTTAGTAATATTGTAATACCAGCTGCTAGTACAGGGAGAGAAAGAAGTAGTAAGACAGCTGTAATTAAAATAGATCACACAAACAGTGGTGTCTGGTATTGGGAGATTGCAGGTGGTTTTATATTAATAATGGTAGTAATGAAGTTAATAGCCCCTAGGATAGATGATACTCCTGCTAGGTGTAGCGAGAAGATTGCTAAATCAACTGAGGCTCCTGCGTGGGCTAAGTTACCAGCTAGAGGGGGGTAAACAGTTCATCCAGTTCCTGCACCTGCTTCAACAGTTGAAGAAGCTATTAGAAGTAAGAATGATGGTGGTAATAATCAGAAACTTATATTATTTATTCGTGGGAAAGCTATATCTGGGGCGCCAATTATTAGAGGAACGAGTCAGTTGCCGAACCCTCCTAATAGAATTGGTATAACTATAAAGAAAATTATTACAAAGGCGTGAGCTGTGACAATTACATTATAAATTTGGTCATCCCCTAAGAGGCTTCCTGGTTGCCCCCACTCAGCTCGAATTAACAGACTTAGGGCAGTTCCCACCATACCAGCTCAGGCACCAAATAAAAGATATAATGTGCCGATGTCCTTATGATTAGTTGAGAATAGTCAGCGATTAATGAACATAGGTAAAATGGCTGAGTAAGCATTAGACTGTAAATCTAAATACAGAGGTTTAAGTCCTCTTTTTACCAAGCCTTGTGGTGAATAACTCATATTGAATTGCAAATTCGAAGAAGTAGCTAACAGCTACCAGGGCTTTATTTAGACTCCCGCCTTTCTTTTTTTTTTTGAAAGGCGGGAGATAGATTGAAGCCAGTTGATTAGGGTATTTAGCTGTTAACTAAAAAGTCGTGGGTTAAAAGCCTACCAATCTAGTAAGGATTTAGCTTAATTAAAGTAATTGATTTGCATTCAGTAGATGTAGGATAGAGTCTTGCAATCCTTAGTGGGGGCTGGTGCAGAAGTTAAGTATTATTACTTACTTAGGGCTTTGAAGGCTCTTGGTCTAAGTTAACCTAAACTTCTAGTTTAGTAACATTAATAGGGGTGAAATTGGTAGTAACATAGTTGAAAACACCAGTAATGGTGGTAGTAGTGGTAGTTTTTTAGTGCTTTCGAATCGTCATATTATTTTTATGTTGTTTGATGATGGGAATATAGTAAGTGATGTGGAGTATGAGATTCGCATGTAGAAATATAGGTTTAGTAGTGTTGAGATTGCTATAATTGTTGGTATGATAATACTGTTGTTTTTTGTTAGTTCATTAATAATTATTCATTTTGGCGTGAATCCTGAAAGGGGTGGTAATCCTCCTAGTGATATGAGGGTGAGTATAATTAGGGCTGCTATCAGTGGTATTTTGTTTCATAGAGTGGATAGTGAAAGTGTTGTGGTTGATGAATTAAAATTTAGTAATGAGAATATCGTGGTGGTAAGAATAATGTAAATAAGTAAGTTTAGTATTGTTATGTTAGCGTTGTATGTCAAGATAGTGGCTATTCATCCTATGTGTGCAATTGATGAATAAGCTATAATTTTTCGTAGTTGAGTTTGGTTAAGTCCTCCTCAGCCACCTACTATAATAGAAATTATTCCTGTTGTTACCATTAAGTTTGTGTTAATTGAGTTAGATATTTGGATTAAGATGGAAATTGGGGCAATTTTTTGTCATGTTAATAGTACCATCCCTGAGGTTAGTGAAATTCCTTGTGTAACTTCTGGTACTCAGAAGTGGAATGGAGCTATTCCTAATTTTATAATTATGGCTGTTGTTGTTATGAAGGTAGCCAAATGGCTTTCTGATTTTATTACTGTTCATTGGCCTGAGTATATAAGATTGATGATAATGGCTAGTATAAGTAATATGGAAGCTGTAGCTTGTGTTAAGAAATATTTTGTTGTTGCTTCAATGGATCGTGGGTTAGGTTTTTTTATTAGTAGAGGAATAATTGAGAGTATATTTATTTCGAATCCTGCTCAGATTAATAATCAGTGTGAACTGGTTAATACAATTATTGTCCCTAAGCCTAGGGTAAATATAATGATGAGAAATGCAAATGGGTTTATTAGTACGGGAAGGATATAAACCAACATTTTCGGGGTATGGGCCCGATAGCTTATTTAGCTGACCTTACTTTAGAATATGGTGTAGTTTGGTAGCACAAAGAATTTTGAGTTCTTAGGGATAGGTTCAATTCCTATAATTCTAGAAATAAGAGGATTTAAACCTCTATTATTTACTCTATCAAAGTAACTCTTTTATCAGACATATTTCTTAGGATTGGGGGGGAATTCCGGAAAACGAAATTGGTAGTGAGATGTGTCATATACATATTGCTAGTGTGAGAGGTAAGAAATTTTTTCATAGAAGGTGCATTAATTGATCATATCGGAATCGGGGGTAAGAAGCTCGTACTCAGAGAAAGGAAATAGTTAGGGCTATTGTTTTAACTATAAAATTGGCAGAAAATAGTTCTGGTATATATGGGCTGTGGAAAGTCCCTAGAAATAGAGTTGTTGAGAGTACATTTATTATGATGATATTAGCATATTCTGCTAGGAAAAATAGTGCGAAAGGGCCTGCTGCATATTCTACGTTGAATCCGGATACTAACTCTGATTCTCCTTCGGTTAAGTCAAATGGGGCTCGGTTAGTTTCTGCTAGAGTGGAAATATATCATATTATAGCCAGTGGTCATGATGAAATTAGTAATCATGTATACTCTTGTGTGATAATAAGGCTTAATAATGAGAATGATCCGCTGAATAATAGAATTGAGAGTAGGATAATTGCTAATGTTACTTCGTATGAGATTGTCTGTGCTACTGCTCGCAGGGCTCCAATTAATGCATATTTTGAGTTTGATGCTCAGCCTGATCAGAGAATTGAGTATACTGCTAGGCTTGAGACGGCTAGTATAAAAAGGACTCCTAAATTTATATTAATTAGTGGGTGTGGTATTGGTAGTGGAATTCATATTGTTAAGGCCAGTGTTAGAGCTAGAATTGGGGCCATGATAAACATAGAAATTGAAGATGTTGATGGACGTAGTGGTTCTTTGGTGAATAGTTTTACTGCATCTGCGAATGGCTGTAAGAGTCCATATGGTCCTACGATGTTTGGCCCTTTTCGTAATTGTATATAGCCTAATACTTTTCGTTCCACTAGGGTTAAGAATGCAACTGCTAGTAGGATGGGTACGATTAGGAGTAGGAGGTTAATTATGAACATATTGTTAGGGAGAGGATTTGAACCTCTGGGAATAAAAGTTTAAGTTTTACGCAATTACCGGGCTCTGCCACCCTAACGAGGCCCTTTTCTTGGGCTGTATTTTTATAAATTATTAGATTAAGATGATATCATCTATTAATTTTGAAGCTCTCTTGCGGAGTTGGCTTCATTCCTCTTGTCCTTTCGTACTGGGAGGAATATAGAATAGATAGAAACCGACCTGGATTACTCCGGTCTGAACTCAGATCACGTAGGACTTTAATCGTTGAACAAACGAACCATTAATAGCGGCTGCACCATTGGGATGTCCTGATCCAACATCGAGGTCGTAAACCCTATTGTCGATATGGACTCTTAAATAGGATTGCGCTGTTATCCCTAGGGTAACTTGTTCCGTTGATCAAAATTATTTGGATCAATTGTAGCCTATTGGTTTTGACTTGTGTGTCTTGACTTAATTTCTCGGAGGTTTTGTTGTTTTCCGAGGTCACCCCAACCGAAATTATTAATTCAGTTTTGAGTATTGGTTATTTGTTCCTGTTGGAACAGATGTTGAATCTCCTTGAATTAAATAATTAAAGCTCCATAGGGTCTTCTCGTCTTATTTTTGTATCCCCGCCTCTTCACGGGGAGGTCAATTTCACTGATTGGAAGTAGGAGACAGTTAAACCCTCGTGTGGCCGTTCATACAAGTCCTTAATTAGAGAACAAATGATTATGCTACCTTTGCACGGTCAGGATACCGCGGCCGTTTAACTTTCGTCACTGGGCAGGCAGTGCCTCTGATACTGGTTATGCCAGAGGTGATGTTTTTGGTAAACAGGCGGGGTTTGTGTTTGCCGAGTTCCTTCTGCTTCTTTTAATCTTTCCCTTAGATGTTTGCATTCCTGTGTTGGGTTAACAGTTTATTTAATAAGTGGTTAATTTTAATTTTATATTATTTTGTTGTTAACTATCAGTGGTTATCCGATCTGATATAGGCTTATGCAGGGAGAAAATGTTTTCTTGTTACTCATATTAACAGTAATGCTTCTATGTTGTAATAGATTAGTCCAGTTTAGGGTTTTGGGAGTTCGTTTATATTTATTAAATTAACATGTTTAATGTTGTTGAGCTTGAACGCTTTCTTAATTGATGGCTGCTTTTAGGCCAACTATGGTATTTTATTATACTTACTCTCCAAACAAGGTTGTATCCTTTGTCTAAAGGGCTGTACCTCTTTAGACTAGCATTTAATTTTACATAAAAATTTTGTATTTTTTCCTCTGTAAAATTAAAGTTGAACTAAAATTCTTTTTCTGGACAACCAGCTATCACCAGGCTCGATAGGCTTTTCACCTCTACTTATAAGTCTTCTCACTATTTTGCTACATAGACGAGTTTGCTCTTATTGGCTGCTCATAAGTAGCTCGTCTGGTTTCGGGGGACTTGACTTAAGTTCTCTTTGCCAAGATTTTCTAGTTAACTCATTATGCAAAAGGTAAAAGGTGTAATCTTTGCTGTTTTATACTTTTAATTTGTTCTTTCGCTCGTTCCCTTACGGTACTTTCTCTATAGCGCCTTCTATAATTTCTATCTCCTATACTTTTATTGTTGAATGTTTTAGTTTATGTGGTTTTTTTAGTTGTGTTTATATTTAGTTGGGCTAGCTTTAGTTCAAAGCGGTCATTTTAATGAAATCTTCTGGGTGTAAGCCAGATGCTTTATTTAAGCTACACTTTGATTAATCCAAGCACACTTTCCAGTATGCTTACCTTGTTACGACTTATCTCCTCTCATATTTATTACCTTTGTATTATGTATACATATAATAGGTTTTAGTACTTGAGGAGGGTGACGGGCGGTGTGTGCGTGCTTCATGGCCTAATTCAATTAAGCACTCTATTCTTAATTTACTACTAAATCCTCCTTTAGCCTTCAGGTTTCATGAAGGTTTTCGTTAAATTATTCTATGTCATAGAAAATGTAGCCCATTTCTTCCCAACTCATTAGCTACACCTTGACCTAACGTTTTTATGTGTGTACTTGTGCTTACTATTATTCCTTTTAAGGGTTTGCTGAAGATGGCGGTATATAGGCTGAATTAGCAAGGGTTGGTGAGGTTTATCGGGGTTTATCGATTACAGAACAGGCTCCTCTAGATGGATATAAAGCACCGCCAAGTCCTTTGAGTTTTAAGCTGTTGCTAGTAGTTCTCTGGCGGACAATCTTGTTTATTGATCATCTTAGTTTAGGGCTAAGCATAGTGGGGTATCTAATCCCAGTTTGGATCTTAGCTTTCGTGTAATCAGAATGTGTTAAAGCCACTTTCGTAGTTTATTTTTACTATATCTGGAGGTTTTTACATCTTAGTTAAGTCTTGGCTTTATTTTGTTTATTAATCCTTAACACTCTTTACGCCGTTAGTCTATTAACTTGGGTTAATCGTATGACCGCGGTGGCTGGCACGAAATTGACCAACCCTTGAATCAGCATAACTTAGTCAAACTTTCGTTCATAGCTTAATTTTTATCACTGCTGTATCCCGTGGGGGCGTGGCTTAGCAAGGCGTTATCAGCTACCGTTATTTGGTGTACTTAATGCCAACTCCTTTTTGTCAATTTATGACTTTAAGGGTATTCTCACTGGGGTGCGGAAACTTGCATGTGTAATTCTGCTGACAGCTAATGGAAAGGCTAGGACCAAACCTTTAATGTTTGTGGAGTCATGAGACACATCTAGGCATTTTCAGTGCCTTGCTTTAAAATTTAAGCTACATAAAC